CGTCGTTGATTGAGATTGACTTGTAATAGTCATAGTAGTAGAAGTACTATGACTATTAAGACTGTTTTCATCAAAGAGAAAGATGCGTGGAAACATATTTATTGATTGAGAAAAAATGCCTCAACTGGATAAATTCACTTATTTCACACAATTCTTCTGGTTCTGCCTTGTCATCTGTAGTCTTTCCATAGCCTTGAAGTGGTTTCCCTTTCATCTGGAAGCTAGGGTCTTTTGTTTTATTCTTAAAAAGAAAAAGTTGGAACGCTTTCTTTCTTTTGTTAAATTGGTCATCTGTTTCTATATATTATTGCGTTCTGGCGTTACCATGTACAACCATTTTACTCACTTTCTTTCTAAAAGTACCATGCTTGGTGTTTCCCCCCTTCCCCTCACTTCTTCTCCCGCGAGCGGGAGCGACTGGGGAACGAACTTCCCACCTGTTCCCCCAGATTTGACCCCTATCCCATCCGACCCTTCCATTCCTTCCCTGCCTTCCACTAACACGAGTTCCGCGGGCGCGGAAAGCATCGATCAAGATCAAGCCGGGCCGAGCTCCAGAAATCAGGAGCCCGACGAAAACGCCCTCTTTTGGCAGGAAAGTTTCGAAAGAAAAATTCGCGAATTTTGAAAAGAGAAACGATTGCATATCCCACGTCCACATACGATCCAAGAACTTAGAGAAGAAGTCTGCGGGAAAGATGCAAGCAAACTTCACCATGGCATTTTTCTTCAAGATTTCCAGAAGAAGGAAGAATACCGAAAGAATATTGTCGAGGTCATTAACCAGTGGAGGAGTGAAAGCCGAGAATGATCCCTCGAGATGTTAGAAGGTGCAAAATCAATGGATGCCGGAGCTGCTACAACTAATTTAGGAACACTGTATTATTTTGCGAGAGGGCCGCCCCGTCTCGTATCAAGCTATGGCAAACGAAGAAAAGGTCGCCGACTGCTACTAAGAACCTAACAGAACTTTTCAAAGACCACTTTGTAGAGGGCGGTTGCCGCTTTCAAGACTAGAACGAAGGTCGAATCGTACTCTATTCCTTCGGCCATACAATCATGGCATTGTGGATCTCATAAGACCTATGGTGCCATATAAGATAAGCATTTCCAGATCGGGTAAAGATTTCGAGATTAGAATTGAGTGAGGGCTCCATAATAGCGATGAAAAAGGGAAGCCACGAAAGGTAAGGAAGAACTGTGGTTCAACTCCACAGCGTGGTTAGAGCAGCACCACAAGCCAATCAACCAACAAATAGATACGCTTCACAGAAGGAAGAGATAGAATCCAGCTTTTGTTATCAGGAGTGCAAGTTCCCAACATCGCTCCGGTTGGAATTAGAGAAACTAAGTTCGTTTCGGTATGAGAAAATAACCAATCCTGAATAAGGGATAAGTCAGGCGTGTACAGACTATGGCATCGTTAAGCCCTTTTAAGTGTGAAATGTGTTGTTTCAAAGTAGCTAAGGGAAGTTTGGTCGGAGACCTGATCTTTGGTCATATAGCCGTGTGAGAAGTCTGGTACTCTATTAAGAATCAAATTCCCTGATCGCCTGTCATATGCGCTGCCCATATCCTGAGCCTGCTTAGAAGGGACTCAATAACGGAGATCTTCTTTGACACGCGGACCTAGTTTCCACCAACCCAGATGTACCCGATTCAGTGATGACACTGACGGTACTATCCCATTTTTTTGGCTTAGGGCCTGATGCTTAGTTTCCTTCTAACTTAGTACTGATCTATTGTTATTGTCCGATTTGCTTTCTTAGTGCTGACACCTTCGTATGCCGATCTTACAATGAAGCGGCAGAAGAACCTATTTGACAATAATCTATCAGGAACTTCAGAAAAAAGACTGGAAAGTAAGGAGGATTTCGTACTTTTATAGTCTCTGACCGAACTCCCTACTCTCTTAGGTTGGATCTTGGAAGCGTCGATGTTAATGATCTCTTCTCTTGTGGCTTGACTGCTATCCTTTCACCAAAGAAAAGAGTACTTCCACGGGGAAAGGCTATAAGGGAAGTTCCCCTAACAAAGCTTGCTTGGATTTAGTCTTTATTCAGTTGAATGCCGCAGATCGTCTTCTGCATAGGATAGGATTACTACTAAGAGCACATTCTTCCTTCAAAGAGCCTTTATCCCGCTAAGCATCCGATGTGAACGAATCGTCTGAATCAAACAAACAATTCCTCTTCTCAACAGCAGTCGTTAGGCCTCCCACCAATAGTTCAGTTCTTTATTCGTATAAATAAGGTTCGGTACAGATCGTATGGTAAATTCAGGAAAGCACGATCAAGGCTTTGCTTTGACATAGAAAGGGTCAAAGGATAAAAGAAAAAAAATCCCTTTTTCTGACTGAATCCCTTCACAACCAGCCTTGCCTTGTATCTTGGTTGTGAGCTGTTTTCATAAAATTGAAACCTGTAAACCCATTTGTTTTTTAGTGCCTTTTTGCCTTACTCTAACAAGTAAGACTTCGTTCCTGCTTCACCTCTTTCCCTTTTGAGCTTGCCGCTTTTAAATTCCTTCTTGTGTTTAGGAGAGCTGTGGTCTCAGGGTTGTTTGTTTGTGGCCAGAGTTTACTCGTTATGCGTTGGACAGCAACAATAAGCTGATTACGGGATGGAGCCTTGATTGGTTTCAGGACCGTATAGGCCGATGGTTGCCCTCCTGTGAGGAGTTTAAGATCCCTCCTATTCCGGGTAGACTCGGGGCTTATTATTGTGAAGGTGGCACTCAGAAAACCGGGGTGCCGCCCTAATGAAAAAGTGAGGTACCGACGCCGGACGGGCAGACCTCTAATCGTTGGATCCGGTAAACAGGGTAGCTCCAGGTACGCTTGGGGCTGGATTGAATCCTTTTTTCCTAGTAGCGAACCTTTTACTCGTTCCCCCCACAATCATCTTTCTTGTACCTCGATAACCAAATCCCAGATGTACTCTCACGAGGAACTGGCTTTCACAATCAATAACAGATGGATTGAGTCGCTCAATCAAAGACAGTTCAATTCGATCTTAACCGATCTAAGGTTGATTACTTCGACGTTTTCTATTTCTATGGTTGTCATTCTCTGGGTGGGCTATTTGGGGGGGCTCGAATCCTTTGCATGATTTCATGGGGGGAGCCAACTTTGACAGGCCCGAGTCTTCATTTTTAGGACTTTGTGGGATGGGCCCGTGCATGTAGGCTTGGGTCTTTCATTCGGGCCCTCTTGGGGCACCTTGTGGGCCGATGCGTATAAGCTTGGGCCTTCTTAACGTGCGTCATTTGACGACTCAGTGCATGGATGTCACGAGTCCATTGGCGTAGGCTTAGGCCTATTTCGTAAGTGAGCAGTCTTTGGCAGGCCTGGAGATTGAGTTAAGGAGAGTATAGGTCTAAAGCTCATGTTACACGGGTCGTGCACACTTCATTGGCACTGAGCCCGTTTCGTGAGGGCCACGCCCATATGCATAAGGGCAATTTTCTCTTTATTTTTCTTTTTTCCTTCAACATCTGTCATGGAATAAGGGTCGATGGAATTGACTTTGACTCTTTCATTTGGCATTTGGGAAGGCGCTTTCTTCTGAAATGCGATCTTGATCTGCTAATCTTTTGAGGTAAAAAACAAAGTGATGATTGATTTCCACAGGGCTTGCTCGAGAGCTACCTTCCTGCTATGCTTTCTGTCTTGGGTCAACCAAGTCATTCAATAGTCCAACAAGCTTTGCTGTCGCCGGGCACATAGAGAAGTAGTTATGCTCTGTTCAGTCTCATAAGTACTTTATGTTCCTGGAAGGGGTATGTCCTAAGGTCTAATAGAAGCCTTCTTCTGCGATATAGCTGGTGGCTTTCCCGGTGGGATGGTTTGCAAAATCGTAAGAGAGGGTCCAATTGCTGGAATGGAACTTGATCTAAGGGCACTGGCACTAGACAACTAAACCCCTGGTAAAGGGCACAGAGACTAAAAGGGCACGGCTGGCTATATCCTATGAGATAAGCACTTTCTTGAACTGTCTTGATCACACTCACTGTCTTCTCTAAGATCCCTATTCATTAGGAATGAATGAAAGGGGAAGGAATGCCTCTTAGCAAGGGAAGGAGAAGACATAAGGACAGGGACGAAACCTTATACAAGGAGTGGACACTAGACAGGGGCTTCTATTGCTTATCCATAGTCAACTACTTCAGGGGCTACATATTAAGCTGAGACTGCTACAAAGGCTGGCTGGTAGGAGGACAAATCAAAAGACGGATGAGACTGGTTCGATAGATCCAAGGACTGAAAAGGAGAAGTAAGTTTCCTCAAACTCAGGGTTTAGGTTCAGATAGCGGGAAATCTCAAATCCGCTCATGCATAACCACAGATACCTTCTGATTGATAAACCATATCTAGAGCCAAAGGTAGAGCGGACTTCCCCGACAAGAACCCTACTTTCATTGACTCTTTTGACTTGATAAGAGACTGGGCTTTTGCCCTTTATTGAAGGATCCCCACTTGTTAAGAAAGAGCTTTTAAGGCTTGCAAAGTCACTTGCTTAACTCATTAGGACCCTCCGATAACTAGCACAAGCGAGTAAAGAGAAGACTTCCCCCTTTGTTGTGTTGACACTTCCCTAGGTCGGGGATTAGCACGCCCTACTATCACTCAACTCAAAGCGCTTAGCCGGTTTAGATAAGTAGAAACTTACCTTATCCCTCCTCTTTCTGGTTAGAATGAAAACGACTTCCTTCATTAAACGATGAGAATAGAGGGATTCTACACAGCTTTTAACGGTGTGAAGGTTTTTTCTTATCCTAAGTCATTTTTTTTTCTTCTTTTGAATTGAAGCCCTAGTCTTCTTCTCGATTAAAAGTCTATGTGAAGCGGTCGATTTTACGCGATCTTCGGAGAGAGAAATCCTGTTCCCGAAGACCGCGCTACTTGGCTTGAGCGGTATCTCATAGGGCTACTGCTGGACAGGCCGGTGGATCGATCGGCGACAGACCTAGGAAGTTCCCCTGATCAAGAAAGAAGGTCAGCGACTAGTCGTATTGTCATCAGATGAATGACTAGCCTTGGAAGGCCTTTTGAAGTGGAAAGCAAAAGAAAAGGCATCTCGTTGCATTTATTGTGGCGAAAGAGCTGGACTTGACCTTCTATTCTAGCCGTTCTGTTAGAGGGGAATGGAATGAAAAAGAGAGGTGAAAGCAAGGAAGCGAAGCGGGGAAACGCAGGAATGAACTCATTTTCTTGGTAAAGTAATCAATTGCCAGAATTCTAAACTTTCTCTGACCGGTGGCAAGAGGGAAAGGGCCTATCATATCCATCCCCCACTGTGCGAAGGGCCACGGACTTAGGATAGGGCTAAGTGGGGCTGATGGTTGCTGTTGGAGGTTGGCCTGCCTTTGAAATTTTTCACACCGGTGGACAAGCGCTGTAGCATCTTCCTGATGACTCGGCCAGTAGTAGCCCTGTCTCAACACTTTCTGCGTCAAGGATCGTCCTCCGAGATGATTCCCACATATCCATTCGTGGACTTCCTTGAGCACGTAATCTGCCTCGCTTGGGCGTAGGCATTGGAGATATGGAAGGCTGAATGACCTCTTGTAGAGCACATCTCCCATGAGGGTCTACCTTGCCGCCCTGTAGGCGACCCTTTGTGCCTCATTTTTTTCTTCTGGTAGCTTCTTTTCCCGCGGAGAGTCTATTATTGGATCCATCCAACTTAGCTCAAAATCCACGGGTAGCATTTCAGTCCGCTCTTCTATGCTTCTTCTCAAGAGTGTCTCTACCAGCACAGAGTGGTTCAGGTGGTTTAGGAGATTATTGAGAGAGGTGAGCAATTTGAATTTGCTGCTTACTTCCTGCAGTAGGTTTTGCAGGCGCCTCAGATAGTTCAGAGGGCAAGAGGGTAGCAGGTGTGATTGACTGGGCACAGGGTGGTTTGAAGGTTTACGAGGGAGGGAAAAAAAAAAGAAGTTTCGGGTTCGAGGTGATTTCGGCTGTGTGATGGTGACTGGACCTCTAGATGAGCCTGACTCGTGTAGATTAGCTGTATTGGGTGGGACTGGTGTGGGCAGGTCCAAAACATTGCCTTGAAAGGATGGACTGAAAACTCCTCTCAACTTTGGCTTAGGAGATTGGGACACATCTCCATAGAGATAATGAAAAGGTTAGTAAGGAGTCTTAAATAAACGCTCTTGACTTTACTGATTTTGTTGTGTGGACTGCATAAAGGGAAAGCAGACCAAGAAGACCACTAAAGGTTCCAAGAGGAATACTGAGTTACTCGAGATCATACACACAGATATATGTAGACCATTTCCTACCCCTTGCATGAATGGTAAGGGAGACTTTATCTCATTTATTGATGACTACTTAAGATAGATGTATCTCTTTCTTTTGTTTGATAAGGCAGAAGCACTTGATGCTTTTAAGGTTTTCAAAAACAGAGGTAGTATAGGATGAATCTGATTAACTTACTGAACCACCAACAGTTGACTCTGGGCATTTAGTCCTTACTCCTTCCGACAACAGCGCTTACTTCTATAACACCACCACCGGTACCGGTTAGGAGAGCAGCTTTTTCGCCCACTTCTCTTCCTAAGATGCACACTAGATGGGGCATTCGCGCATGACCTAAATTTCTGGTATGCCCATTGCGTGGAGAAGTTCTACGCAACTGGCATACCGTCGAATCGACTCTATCCTACGCTACCACCCTTCTTCACAGAAAAAGAGAGCTCAGTGGAAGCTCTTTTCTGACATCTGCGGGTAGAAAGCTCCGATAATCCAGTACCGACAGCAGCTCAGCCCCGCTAGTCCAAGAGCAGATCAACCTCGCTAGTCCTGGAGAAAAGCCAAGCCGACCTACCAAGTCAAGCCAAGAACAGAACAGATCGACCTCTGACGCAAGGGAGGGAAAGACCGATCCACCAAGCTAGCCTAGCAAGGGCAGGAAGGAAAGACCAATCAACCGATCTAGCAAGGGCAGGAAAAAGAGATCGACCCATCACTTCAAGCCAGGGAAAGACAGATCAACCAATGCAGCAAGGGAAAGAACGACCCTTACTCCATCTCCATTCCCAGAGTGAATGAACTTATTTTCTTTCCGTCGAGACGGTCCGCCCCTACTAATCAAGACCCATCCTCTTTATCCAGATAATTGAGTGGGCCGACCGCGTGATAAATGGCAAGAGGACGAGAAAGGTATGTTTACCTCATTATTTATTCGTCATTAGATCCAATCCAGTTGGAATTCAACCAGTCGCTACCTGGAATTAAACAAACAAATGCTTTTGCTATATGATGTGCGATTATTCCAGTCGAAACTACCTCGATGAGATGAGAAGAACCGATGAGATAGTTTCGGTTAAATACTAATTAATCCTTGGTCGGCATTCAGTCTCTCACACTCGATTTCCGGAGGTAGAAAGAAAGAATCTTATTTATTCTTTCTTTTTGACGAATCCATTTATTTTTTTAGTATTCTATAGTTAGTTCGCGCCAACCACTCCAGATAGGGATTGGGGAAGGAA